TCGTTCCGTATTGGAATAGAACCTTAATTTATGACTTGTTAATTAGTTAGTTATTAGATGAGATTTTACGAAAAAATTCTTTCTAGGAGAGAACAAATATTTCTTTTTTTGTTTGATGGGAAGACATAGGAAAAACCACTTTTTATCATTCTATTTAATTTATAATATTTATAATGAAAAGAGATTCCATCATATTCATATTATAGTGAAGTCTTATTCCCGGATTCCCACAAAACAAAAGAGAATCCTTTTTCACACTTCCTATTTAGTAGTGATTTAATTTCTATGTTTGGTCTGATAGGAAATAAAATATTCAAATAAAAATAAAGAATTGTAGATCGAATGACTATTCATCTATTGTATATTTATGCAAATAGGGGGCAAGAAAACTCTATGGAAAGATGGTGGTTTAATTCGATGGTGTTTAAGAAGGAGTTAGAACGCGAGTATGGGATAAAGAAATCAACGGACAATCTTGGTGGTCCTATTGAAAAAACTAGTGAAAGTGAAGATCCGAATAGAAAAGGTAGGGCTAAAAACATTCATAGTTTGAGGAGTCGTGACAATTCTAGTTACAGTAATGTTGATCGTTTATTTGGCGTCAAAGACATTCGGAATTTCATCTCTGATGATACTTTTTTAGTTCGGGATAGTAATGGAGCCAGTTATTCGATCTATTTTGATATTGAAAATCAGATTTTTGAGATTGACAACGATCATTCTTTTCTGAGTGAACTACAAAGTTCTTTTTCTAGTTATCGCAATTCTAGTTATATGAATAATGGATCTACGAGTGAAGATTCCTTAGACAATCGTTCCATGTATGATACTCAATCTAGTTGGAATAATCACATTACTAGTTACATTGACAGTTATCTTCAGTCTCAAATCTGTATTGATACGTTCATTATAAGTGATAGTAGTGACAGTTACATTTCTAGGTGCGTTTTTGATAAACGTAGAACTAGTAGTGAAAGCGAGAGGTCCAGTATACGAACCCGCGCGAAAAGTAGTGATTTAACTTTAAGAGAAAAGTCTAATGATCTCGATGCAACTCAAAAATACAGGCATTTGTGGGTTCAATGCGAAAATTGTTATGGATTAAATTATAAGAAATTTTTGAAATCAAAAATGAATATTTGTGAACAATGTGGATATCATTTGAAAATGAGTAGTTCAGAAAGAATCGAGGTTTTGATCGACCCCGGTACTTGGGATCCTATGGATGAAGACATGGTTTCTCTGGATCCGATTGGATTTCATTCGGAGGAGGAGCCTTATAAAGATCGTATTGATTCTTATCAAAGAAAGACGGGATTAACTGAGGCTGTTCAAACAGGCGTAGGTCAACTAAACGGTATTCCCGTAGCAATTGGGGTTATGGATTTTCAGTTTATGGGGGGTAGTATGGGATCTGTAGTCGGGGAGAAAATCACCCGTTTGATTGAGTACGCTACCAATCAATTTCTACCTCTTATTATAGTGTGCGCTTCGGGGGGAGCGCGCATGCAAGAAGGAAGTTTGAGCTTGATGCAAATGGCTAAAATATCGTCTGCTTTATATGATTATCAATTAAATAAAAAGTTATTATATGTACCAATCCTTACATCTCCTACTACTGGTGGGGTAACAGCTAGTTTTGGTATGTTGGGAGATATCATTATTGCCGAACCAAATTCCTACATTGCATTTGCGGGTAAAAGAGTAATTGAACAAACATTAAATAAAACAGTACCCGAAGGTTCACAAGCGGCTGAATATTTATTTCAAAAAGGCTTATTCGACCTAATCGTGCCACGTAATCTTTTAAAAAGTGTTCTGAGTGAATTATTTAAGCTGCACGCCTTCTTTCCTTTGAATTCCAATTCAATCAAGTAGAGCGCACTAAGTTCAATTATTTTATTTGTAGAAAACAAGTAGTTAGCTTATCGGAATCAAAGTAAATAAGAATGGAGTTTTCTTTGTTGACCTAAAGGTCGAATTGTAGAAAGAATAAAAAGTTGGGGATAACTCTTTTTTACCTAGATTCCCGATTACTAATTAAGAAGTCTCTATTATCATCATCATCAACAAGATAAAAACGCTAGTTCTTCCTTTTGTGAAATTAGGCAAATAAAACGAATTTTGTCTTACGTATATAATCAAATTTAAAGATAGAAAAGATAGATATCTATCTTTTCTATCGTTCTCTATCTCCCAAAAATCTCATTTTCACTACAAATCGAAGTTTTGTCGCATTCTAACGAACCTTTCGATAATTTGTAAGAAACTCTTTCTTTATTAAATTAGAAGACAAGAACAAAACACAAAGAAATGAAAAAAAATAATAAAGTTGATTATCATACCTATCTTTCATGTAGATAGATTAATAAGTCCATTTATTTAGTTCTACACTCCTTGGACTTATTCTATATACTCACTTAGATATATAGATACTTATCTCTCTAATAAGAATTTAAAAATTGAATTAATTAATAATAACTATGAATTCATAATAATACTAATTACAATTCTTAATTATAATTAGTATTATTATGATATTTATACTAATTATAATAGGTACAAATAGTAAATCGAGGTACCCCATTTTATGACAACTTTCAATTTTCCCTCTATTTTTGTTCCTTTAGTAGGCCTAGTATTTCCGGCAATTGCAATGGCTTCTTTATTTCTTCATGTTCAAAAAAATAAGATTGTTTAGATCTCAGGGGACCCAACCAACCCCATACATTTTTTTAAAACTTAGACTTATAGCATAACACAGATATTTAGTTCGGGAAATATGGTATAACATGTGATTTCCGCCGAACATAAAGGAAAAAGCTCTTATGCCTGCAGAAAATGATCTATGGGTAAATGAATTCTAGCTAGTTTCAAATAGATCAAGATCGCTAGATGCCTAAAATGTAAAGTTGGTGGATCTATATCAATATGTATATTGGGATCATATGAAGGTTATGTTATTATTTTAGATCTAACCAATTTGATGAATTACTCCTAAAGGTCCCATCAAACTAGTACTAGTTCACATCAAACTAGTGCTAGTTGATGAGAATTCCTTCGGAAACAAAAAAAGTAAAGTCAAAATCATTTGGGGTATTCTCTCAATTCCAATAAAATGCAATCGGATCAAGTATGAGTTGGCGATCAGAACATATATGGATAGAACTTATAACGGGGTCTCGAAAACTAAGTAATTTTTGCTGGGCCCTTATCGTTTTTTTAGGTTCATTAGGATTCTTATTGGTTGGAACTTCCAGTTATCTTGGTAGAAATTTGCTATCTTTTGTTCCGTCTCAGCAAATCATTTTTTTTCCACAAGGGATCGTGATGTCTTTCTACGGGATCGCGGGTCTCTTTATTAGTTCCTATTTGTGGTGCACAATTTCCTGGAATGTAGGTAGTGGTTATGATCGATTCGATAGAAAGGAAGGAATAGTGTGTATTTTTCGTTGGGGATTTCCTGGAAAAAATCGTCGCATATTCCTCCGATTCCGTATAAAAGATATTCAATCCGTTAGAATAGAAGTTAAAGAGGGTATTTATGCTCGTCGTGTCCTTTATGTGGACATCAGAGGTCGGGGGGCGATTCCATTGACCCGCACTGATGAGAATTTAACTCCACGAGAAATTGAACAAAAAGCCGCGGAATTGGCCTATTTCTTGCGTGTACCAATTGAAGTCTTTTGAGAAAAAACTTTCTCAGCAGGAGGGAAAAAAAGCAACAATCCTTTTTTTTTTCTATAACATAACTTAACTGAAGTTTCGTCAGAACGTTCAGTCCAGATAAAGCCGGCATATATGGAACAACCAGAAAACTCTTTTTTTTTGGTTTTTATGCGTATCCAAATCCATGCAACTCAATTGAAACAAGTAAGAAATTGAACTACTAGATTCAATTCATCTCATATATCAAACGATTTTAAAAGAAAGAAATTTCTCTTTTTTTTTAAGTTCAATATTTGTTGGAAGTGATACTTTAGATGCAGATAAATCATATCTTCTAAATTATTTTCTTTTTGTCAATCGACCTTTTTTATCTTTTTGTTTGTGTTCTTTACTAACCAATAATGGGTTTTCTTAATAATGATAACCGGCCCATTTCTGTCTTGTTTTGCCGCTGATCATCAGAATATCTTTCTCTCAATTGTTCTATTCTTGGCTATAGGGAATCGTTGGAATTTTTTCGAAATATTGGATATTTTGATCGAAAAGGAGTTCTTTCGTCTCAAAATCTCAATAATATTCATTCTTTAATAAAGTTAAAGTGCTTCTTTCGTTCATTCATCGAAAGGAGACACTTGTTTGGAATTTGATGAATTGAGATATCTGGAAACAATTGATTATTTCTTCATTCGAATTCAAAGTGGAGTTTTAGTCCATTTCTGTATTTTTTCTAGATTCAAACACAATCACAAATAAAATAGATTCATAGGTTTGATATCTTGTCTCGAACTCGTGTTTGAAAGAAATATTCGATGACATAGAGTCGACAAATGAAGTGGGTTAATTTAAAATTCACAGGTGAAAAATGGCAAAAAAGAAAGCATTCACTCCTCTTTTGTATCTTGCATCTATAGTATTTTTTCCCTGGTGGATTTCTCTCTCATTTACTAAAACTATGGAATCTTGGGTTACTAATTGGTTGAATACTGGTCAATCCGAAATTTTTTTGAATGATATTCAAGAAAAAAGTATTCTAGAAAAGTTCCTAGAATTAGAGGAAATCCTCTTGTTGGACGAAATGATCAAGGAATATTCGGAGACACATCTACAAAAGCTTTCTATAGGAATCCACAAAGAAACGATCCAATTAATCAAGATACACAATGAGGATCGTATCCATACGATTTTGCACTTCTCGACAAATATAATCTGTTTTGTTATTCTAAGTGGTTATTCTATTTTAGGTAATGAAGAACTTGTTATTCTTAACTCTTGGGCTCAAGAATTCCTATATAACTTAAGTGATACAGTAAAAGCTTTTTCGATTCTTTTAT